GACCTAAGATCTAATTGTAGAAAGAAGCAAAAGTTGCGGATAACTCTTTTTTTTACCTAGATTTCCCATTAATAATTAAGAAGTCTTTATCAAGAAGATAAAAGCGTGAGTTCTTCCTTTCGTGACATTAGGCAAATAAAACGAATTTCGCCTTACGTAGATAATCAAATATAGAAAAGATAGATATATAGTTTTTTATCTTTCTGCATCGCCCGAAAATATCATTTTCACTAAAAATCCAGGTTGTGTCGCATTCTAGCAAATCTTTCGATAATTTGTAAGAAACCCTTTCAAATTATAAGACAAGAACAAAACACAAAGAAATTAAGAAAAAAATAGAATTAATATAATAAAGTTGATTATCATAGGTATCTTTCGTGTAGAAAGATGAATAAGTCCATTTATTAGTCTATATACTCACTTAGATATATAGATATTTATTACTTCTATAAGAATTTTCAAATTCAATTTCTTAAGAAATTGAATTTAATAATAAAGACCAATTCATAATAATTACAATTTTGAATTATAATTATTGTAAAATATGATATAAAAAAATAATAACAGGTGCAAATAGTAAATCGAGGTACCCCATTTTATGACAACTTTCACTTTTCCCTCTATTTTTGTGCCTTTAGTAGGCCTAGTATTTCCGGCAATTGCAATGGCTTCTTTATTTCTTTATGTTCAAAAAAACAAGATTGTTTAGATCTGAGGGGACCCAATCTCATCCATTTTTTTTGAACTTCTACTTGCTAGCATAACACAGATATTTATTTCTTTCGGGAAATGGAAATATGGTATGACATATGATTTCTAAAGGAAAAAGATATTATGCCTGCAGAAAATGATCTATGGGTAAATAAATTCCGGCTAGTTTCAAATAGAGCAGGATCGTTGGATACCTAAAGTTGGTGGATCCATCTGTAATATGTATATTTGGGATTTAAGGAAGGGTATGTTATTAGTTTAGATCTAACCAATTTGATAAATTACTCCTAAGGGTTCACATCAACTAGCACTAGTTCACATCAAACTAGTGCTAGTTTGATGAGAGTTCCTTCGGAAACAAAAAAAAGTAAAGTCAAAATAATTTGGGGTATTCTCTCAATTCCAATAAAATTAAATCGGATGAAGTATGAGTTGGCGATCAGAACATATATGGATAGAACTTATAACGGGGTCTCGAAAACTAAGTAATTTTTGCTGGGCCCTTATCGTTTTTTTAGGTTCATTAGGATTCTTGTTGGTTGGAACTTCCAGTTATCTTGGTAGAAATTTGATATCTTTTGTTCCGGCTCAGCAAATTGTTTTTTTTCCACAAGGGCTCGTGATGTCTTTCTACGGGATCGCTGGTTTCTTTATTAGTTCCTATTTGTGGTGCACAATTTCCTGGAATGTAGGTAGTGGTTATGATCGATTCGATAGAAAGGAGGGAATAGTTTGTATTTTTCGTTGGGGATTTCCTGGAAAAAATCGTCGCATATTCCTCCGATTCCGTATAAAAGATATTCAGTCCATTAGAATAGAAGTTAAAGAGGGTATTTATGCTCGTCGTATCCTTTATATGGACATCAGAGGCCGGGAGGCTATTCCGTTGACCCGTACTGATGAGAATTTGACTTCACGAGAAATTGAACAAAAAGCCGCCGAATTGGCCTATTTTTTGCGCGTACCAATTGAAGTCTTTTGATAAAAGGAAATGGGCTGAAGAATGAATGCTTTCTCAGCAGGAGGGAAAAAATTCCTGTTTTTTCTATAACATAATTTAACTGAAGTTTCGTCAAAACGTTCAGTCGAGCCAAATCCGATATATATAGAACAACCCTAAAACAAAACCCCCTCCTTTGTGGTTTTTTATGCGTATCAAAATCCATGCAACTCAATTCAAACAAGTAACAAATTCAACTACTAGATTCAATTCATCGGATATATCAAATGATTTCGAAAGAAATCAATTCATCTTTTTTCAATATTTGTTGGAATTGATACTTTAGATGCAGATAAATCCTATCGTGTAAATTATTTCTGTCAATCGACCCTTTAATTTATCCTTTCTTTTGTGTTCCATTACTAATACTAACCAATAAAGGGTTTTCTTAATAATGAAAACTGGTCCATTTCTGTCTTGTTTTACCACTCATTTTTTTTATCATCACAATATCTTTCTCTCAATTATTCTATTCTTGGATATGGGTAATCGTTGGAATTTTTTCAAAATATTCTATATTTTTATTATATTTTTATAGAAAAGGAATTCTTTCGTCTCAAAATATCAATAATATTCATTTCTTAAAGTGTCTCCTTTCGGTCATTCATCGAAAGGAGACACTTTAAGAAATTTGATGAATTGAGAGATCTGGAAACAATATTTTTGATTATTTCTTGATTCGAATTCGAAGCGGAGTCGTAGTCTATTTTTGTATTCGTTCTAGATTCACACAAAATCACAAATAAAATAGATTCATAGGTTTGATACCTTGTCTAGAACTCATGGGTAAAAGAAATATTCGATCACATAGAGTCGACGAATGAAGTGGGTTAATTAATAATTCACAGACGAAAAATGGCAAAAAAGAAAGCATTAATTCCTCTTTTGTATCTTGCATCTATAGTGTTTTTGTCCTGTTGGATTTCTCTCTCATCATTTACTAAAAGTATGGAATCTTGGGTTACTAATTGGTCGAATACTGATCAATCCGAAATCTTTTTGAATGATATTCAAGAAAAAAGTATTTTAGAAAAGTTCATAGAATTAGAGGAAATCCTCTTCTTGGACGAACTGATCAAGGAATACTCGGAAATACATCTACAAAAGCTTTTTATAGGAATCCACAAAGAAACGATCCAATTAATCAAGATACACAATGAGGATCGTATCCATATGATTTTGCACTTCTCGACAAATATAATATGTTTTGCTATTCTAAGCGGTTATTCTATTTTAGGTAATGAAGAACTTGTTATTCTTAACTCTTGGGCTCAGGAATTCCTATATAACGTAAGCGATACAGTAAAAGCTTTTTCGATTCTTTTATTAACGGATTTATGTATCGGATTTCATTCACCCCACGGTTGGGAACTAATGATTGGTTCTGTCTACAAGGATTTTGGATTTGTTCATAATGATCAAATCATATCTGGTCTTGTTTCCACTTTTCCAGTTATTCTCGATACTATTTTCAAATATTGGATTTTCCGTTATTTAAATCGTGTATCTCCGTCACTTGTAGTTATTTATCATTCAATGAATGATTAATAAATGATCCACCGATATTAATCTAATCAAATTAGAATCTTTCTTAATGTGTAGTTCTACATAAGCTTTCTACCCGGGGGATTTTCATCCTATAACATTCCAGTAAAATGATTCCAGTAAATAGCAGAATCGTGGATAGGGAACTATACGAGCGACCTACCCAATTTATTGTAGAAATTTTCGGATCAATGATTAGACCATGCAAACTAGAAATACTTTTTCTCGGATAAAGGAACAGATTACTCGATCTATTTCCGTATCGCTCATGATATATATCATGACTCGAACATCCATTTCAAGTGCATATCCCATTTTTGCGCAGCAGGGTTATGAAAATCCACGAGAAGCGACTGGGCGTATTGTATGTGCCAATTGCCATTTAGCTAATAAGCCCGTGGATATTGAGGTTCCACAAGCGGTACTTCCTGATACTGTATTTGAAGCAGTTGTTCGAATTCCTTATGATAAGCAAGTGAAACAAGTTCTTGCTAATGGTAAGAAAGGGGGTTTGAATGTAGGGGCTGTTCTTATTTTACCGGAGGGGTTTGAATTAGCTTCTTCCGATCGTATTTCTCCCAAGATGAAAGAAAAGATAGGCAATTTGTCTTTTCAGAGCTACCGCCCTAATCAAAAAAATATTCTTGTGATAGGGCCTGTCCCTGGTCAGAAATATAGCGAAATCACCTTTCCTATCCTTTCCCCCGACCCCGCTACTAAGAAGGATGTTCACTTCTTAAAATATCCTATGTACGTAGGGGGAAATAGGGGAAGGGGTCAGATTTATCCCGACGGAAGCAAGAGTAACAATACAGTTTATAATGCTACAGGAGCGGGTATAGTAAGTAAAATCATACGAAAAGAAAAAGGGGGGTACGAAATAACCATAACAGATCCGTCGGATGGAGGTCAAGTGGTTGATATTATCCCTCCTGGACCAGAACTTCTTGTTTCAGAAGGTGAATCCATCAGATTTGATCAACCATTAACGAGTAATCCTAATGTGGGTGGATTTGGTCAGGGAGATGCAGAAATAGTACTTCAAGACCCATTACGTGTCCAAGGTCTTTTATTCTTCTTGGCATCTGTTATTTTGGCACAAATCTTTTTGGTTCTTAAAAAGAAACAGTTCGAGAAGGTTCAATTGGCCGAAATGAATTTCTAGACTCGCCGATTTATCGACATCAAGTTTGTAAAAAGAAACAAATTATTGTTGTCGATTATGTATCATCAAAAAAAAATGAAATTCTGAAAAACCTTTTATTTACTTGTTTATACTATTTTTCTACGAGCTTCGGGGAATCTCTTGTACCGCATTCCTAGTCATATCATATATAGGTAGATCTTTTTTGAAGAAGACTTTTTTATTTGACTTTACCACTGCTTTCTTTGTTTTTTTTAGCCAAATTGAATTCGTACAACTATGTTACTATACTATATGCCGGATTTCAATTATCAATCTTATTCTATTTCAAATAGAATAAGATTGGGATAGATAGTCGCATAAGTAAGCGCGGAATTATAAATGCGGGCAACAAATAATTCTAGGAGGGATTATTTGTATTCCTATTCTTCGACACAAGAATAGGGGTGGAGAAAATTCCCCTTCTTGTGTCGAAAGAGTAATGATTTTTTATCCTGTTCGTCAAAAATTCCTAGTCTTGGTGTCGGTTTTCAGATGTATCAGAACTTCCTTTTTTATTTATTACGTACAATAAAAATAAAGTAGTGGACAAACAAAAAA